GTCTCGCTTGGGCTGCTTTAATGGTAGTCTTTACATTTTCTCTTTCACTTGTAGTATGGGGAAGAAGTGGACTATAGAAATACTACTTCATTTTTGTTGATGAATAAAACTCATTTGTTTTATCGATCGCTTCGCAAAGTTTTTTTTAATAGAATAATGTCAATAAAAAAGAAAAAGATATTTGAAGAATTCCCATGTTTATATTTCGAAAGGAGATATAGATGATAGGAAATTGATCGAATTTAATTTTAATAAGAGTCCCTTCCTTGAAATTGAAGAAAAATCCACTTAGATAAATCCTATAAAAGATAATGTGGAACAACAGACCCCTTTTGTTTTCCTATTTATCAAAATCTAAAAGAAAGGCGTTCTCATATTAGTATAATATTACACGACTACGTACTTTCTAGAGAAAAGAACAGAGACATAGTGCTTGTTCAACAAAATATACACATAATAAGATCTTGACTCATAAGAGTTGCATATTAGGCACTTACCACTTGTTTTATTCTTTTCGAAAATGGACTTTTGGGGTCTTTATCGATTCCTAGTTTTAATTTTAGTGTTAAGATCAGTTTTACTATTTAATTTCAAAACTCAAAGAAGTTTCTATACCATCGAACTCTTTCGAGCATCTATCCAGCAGTCAATCAATTCAATTACTTTACTTCTTGGGTTGGCAATGATAAAAAAAGATTACTAATTTGGTTTTTTCTTAATATATACCATTATTTCTTTCTTTGATTCTTTGGGCAGGTAGTGGTATTTATATTTGAAAGAATCCGAACTCGAAGAATTCGAGCTGTAAAATAAACGTAAGAGTTGCCTTTTGGTTATTTCGAGTTCGGATTAATCAGAATCAATCCAAATTGATCAAATAGATGTAGTAAAAAAAGAGAATTGGGGCTGTTATGTCCATAACATATACGAAGATACCTGTTGTAGATTGATCGATATTACATTAAGCTTGTATCTTTATTAAAGTTATTATGGTTTATAGTACAACTTACTAGACGAAAAAAAAAATACTAATCGAATCGATAGTATAGTATGGTAGAAAGATTCATATGAATCTTTCTACCATACTATACTATCTCATCGAATATTGCTGATTGTAACCTGCTCCTTTCAGTTAAGAAACTGAATTGGAATCGCTTTTTCTTTCCATTTTTCAATCAAAGAACTAAGAAATCAAATTTCATTTAAATTAATCATTTTGGCTAACCGTTTTTACATAGATAATAAGTAAAAACGCAGTAGGAACTAGAATGAATAGTGCAGTAGCAATAAATGCGAGAATATTTACTTCCATAATCTCATCGTTTTTTACTTCGCATTAACTCGGGATTTAATCCCATAGAGATGATCAAAATTTGACCTGTTGATGATATTGAATCAGATTAATATCATGAATAACAATATCTGAGCTATCATATCAATTCGCCGTCGCGAATTGAATAGTATAACATAGGAAGATCTTTTATCCATACTGAATCCAAAAAAAGCAAAATGGAATTTGTTATCTAATCAAGACTTCCCTTATTTATTATTCTGTTTTATTCTTTTTTTCCCTAACCTGACGTCTTCCTTCTACAATCAATCATTTAATGAAGTTTCCCTTTTCAAGTAATGCAAATTTTCATATTTGTTTGATGATAAATAAATTCAAAAAGAAAAGGGAAAGAAAAAAGCCCTAAGACTGATCAGAAGAATTTTTATTGAAAGTGAAATTCTATTGTTGTCCTTTTACAAAAAATGGAAAGATGCATTGATACATTTATTGATTATTGGATCCGTCGGGACTGACGGGGCTCGAACCCGCAGCTTCCGCCTTGACAGGGCGGTGCTCTAACCAATTGAACTACAATCCCCTATACAGTATCCTTTTTTTTATGAGTTGACTCAAAACATTTATAGTTAGAATTTTGTGTTGTAACAGAGACGCGAGTGATATATTCATCTCCACATGAATATGCACTTTATTTAGTGAGAACGGCACGAATTGCTAGTCAAATTTCCTTATTTTAAAATCGATTGAGAATAAATCTTTATTGAAAGATTTAAATTTTATTTTTTTCTTTAGACTTTTTAAACTTTAACGATTTAAACTTAAAGATCAGAATATGAATCGAGATCATTATTCTGATCAAAATTTCCCAAAACAAATAAATAGAGCAAACAAATCAAAAATACAGTATACAATAGAACAGAAAATTGGATTCTTTTATTACGTGTATTAGCCTTTTCGGGAGGACAAAAATATTCATCGCATAATGGATGAGCGAATTATTGGGCCGAGCTGGATTTGAACCAGCGTAGACATATTGCCAACGAATTTACAGTCCGTCCCCATTAACCGCTCGGGCATCGACCCAGGAAGAAGAAAGTCAATTTGAGGCTTATTGAGAATCTAGGATCAACTTCCTTTTGTAGTACCCTACCCCCAGGGGAAGTCGAATCCCCGTTGTCTCCTTGAAAGAGAGATGTCCTGAACCGCTAG